ATAAATCCGTATTTTTATGTTTTATTGTGTTTCAATCACAAGTACTTTTTTTGTCAAATAAATCATTTTTATTCCATATTCATGGGAATAAAAAGAGCCCGACTAGATACTTGCCGGGCTCTTTAGCTGTAAAAAAATTAGCTGTAAAAAAAGAAAAAAGAAATAAATTTTAAAAATAAAATATATATAATAATGAATGAATAGAAATTAAATAGAAAAAAGAGACTTCTCTCTTTTTTTTTTTCAAGCTTTTTCTTGTTTATGTGATATAACATAAACAAAGTAATTCTATTTTTTTTCAATTGGGGAGAGATGGCTGAGTGGACTAAAGCGTCGGATTGCTAATCCGTTGTACAAATTTTTGTACCGAGGGTTCGAATCCCTCTCTTTCCGTTTCCGTTGCTGATTTGGTATTTTTTTCTTTTGAACTCTTTGGTTGTTTGATTTTTTATTTCTATTTCTATAGTTAAAGATATAAAATCGATAAAATCTTAAAAATATTAGAAAATCAAATACAAGCAAAAAAAAACACAAAATACATTTTTTTTATTCTTCACGTCCTGGATTACGTCCTGGATCGTTAGATAGGAATCCGAATATGAAAAGAGAAACGAAGAATATCACTACCGTGTAAACAAATAGTTTTAGAGTAAGCATTATAAAATCTCCAAGATAATTAAAAAAACGACAAAGAAAGAGAATAGATTCTCTTATATTAAAGATTTTCTTCCTTTTAATACTAAGTTTCTAAAAAATGAATTGATTTTTAGGTATATATGAGTTTTGGAAATGGACTTGGTTTGTAATAAGAATCGAGCTTTTTATTACTATTACAATAATTACTATTACAAAAAATCCTCTTTCATATCTGCAATATAGGTATTATGTTGGTGATGGGCTCAAATCGAATAATCGAATTCGGATTTTTCAATTGAAAAACATAGATGAGGATATGATCCGTATTTTTTTCGTATATACCCAAAAATTTCAATATTGGAATCGAGAATTCACACTGTAAAACTTATCTGATCTTTTAAATTATTAAAATGTTCGCATTTTCGTTTTCTAAAAAATTCTGAATTTTTTTAAGACATTACTCAAATTAGAGATCTCATCGAAAACTTACAGCAGCTTGCCAAACAAAAGCTAAGAGAAAAAAGAGTAAAGGTATTATTGGCATAATATCTACAATTGGATTCAAGAAAGCGTAGGCTTCGGGCAATTTTGCCGAGAAAAAACTACTTGAATAAAGGACGGAGTGAATACAAATACAGACAAAACTAAAGATATTAAGCATAATAAACATTTTGTTCTTTAAGAAAATATAAATTATTTTTGCTTTTTTGAATTAGAATTTGATTTATTATTGTATTTTTTTATTATATATATTAAAAAATAAAAAAATACAATAATAAATCAAATAAATTAATATTATAGGAATAAAACTAAAAAAAAATGAATCAAATAAGATAAAACCTGTCAAAATCCTTCTTTGATTTGAACTTATCTAGTTCACAAAATCTTTTATTCTGAAATAGAAGAAATCATACTTCTATACAATATCTTAATTGAATTCTATGTAATGATCAATAAATTTAGTTTTATGCTATGTATATATATACATACGCATATAAAAATCCTAGCAACAATTTTTTCTATAGAAATTTAGGAACTGGTGGAATTGACGAACAATCAATATCAATAATAGTGTTTATTAGTGTCAAATCGAAAATGGGGCGTGGCCAAGTGGTAAGGCAACGGGTTTTGGTCCCGCTATTCGGAGGTTCGAATCCTTCCGTCCCAGAGTATATGCATTCCTGATGTATATTAATGTGTATCATATTTGAATACAAATTTGATATCAAAATCGTTTCTAACCTAAATTGACTTACTTTCGAAGATGTAGATTTTGATGTAGATTTTAAAACAAGTCGATTTTTTAATGGAATCATTGTAGATTAACGAATTATATATATAATAATAATTTTTTTCATATTTATTTTCTAATATTTTTTTGAAAAAAATCCCATTTTTTCTACTTTACAAATTTTTAATACAATATCGAGTTAATTTCCATTTTTTTACGTCTTTACTTTAATTTTCATTATTATCATATAGAATAAAAACCCAGACGTAAAAAGGAAAAATTATTATATATCGATTGAATCAATGACTATTCACGATTCCATAATGGAATCAATTACATACTGGATCCAAGCTAAAGGAATGTTATGGTAAAACTTCGTTTAAAACGATGTGGTAAAAAGCAACGTGCGACTTGAAAGACATGATTAGATTAGCTGTGGATTCTTACATCCGCCATTTTCCTAGTATATAGAAATCAATATGCTCTTGGCTCGACATCATTTGTTCTGTTCCACTAGAACTTCTTATTTTGGGGACAGGAAAGGGGTTGATGATGTAAATAGTACATGATGGAGCTCGAGTTTATTCATTTCTCAGGGGCAAGTATCTAAGGTTAGTGAAAATTAATAAGTTAGAACAACTTCGTAAGTATTTTTTTGATAGAAAAATCGAAAGGATCCAATTTGAGCAAGGTTAAAAAAAATTGTTGGAATTAGTCAAACTATTTCGATAAAAAGTATATCCGCGGGAATTAACCCTCCATTTGTTTGTATCATTCTTTCAGAGAAAGAAAAAAATGGTATGTTGCTGCCATTTTTTTGAAAAGATTTAAGATTTCCGAAGTAATGTCTAAACCCAATGATTCAAAGAAAATCGAAAAGATCATGGAACAAGTAAATACCATTTTCAAATTGTCTCATTAATTCTATTAGAAATTAGAATTCGAAAAAAATTCAAAAAAAATAGATTCTAAAGACGGTCAACAAAAGGGGGTAGAGACCACTCAATAAATGAACTAGCTAAGGGGTTTATTTTCTTTTAGTTATTTAAGAATTATTCAATTTGAGTTATGGGGTTACAAATATGAGGAGTTTTTTTTTCAGAAAGAAAATATGAAAAAACACTTAAGTCATAGTTTTATTGATTTGATAATTTTATGGATTCATTTGACATTTCATTTTTATACATACATATAATTAGAAATTTTCCCGAGCCGTACGAGGATAAAACTTCTTATACGTTTCTAGGGGGGGTGCATTATTCATCTATATCTATCCCAATGAGCCGTTTATCGAATCGTTGCAATCGATGTTCGATCCCGAAGAGAGGGAAGAGATCTTAGGAAAGTAGGTTTTTATGATCCAATAAAGAATCAAACCTATTTAAATATTCCTGTTATTCTACATTTCCTTGAACAAGGTGCTCAACCTACAGGAACTGTTCAGGATATTTCAAAAAAGGCAGGTGTTTTTATGGAACTTAACTCGGATCAACAAATGAAATTCAATTAATAAAATAAAAAGGGGGGTGCAGATGACTTCTATATAGGTTTATAAAACTCTTTTTTATTTTATCCCCCCTACTCTCTTGTTATCTTCATACCTAATTTTTTATTTCTTTTTGTTTATATAGACTTTTTTTATTTTGGATAAGAAATACATAAGATAGAATATAATATTAAAAATAGAATATTTCTTTTATTTTTCATCCAATGACTATTCATCTATTCTATTTTTATGTAAATAGAGGAAAAAACTCTATGGAAAAATGGTGGTTCAATTCTATGTTGTTTAATAGGAAGTTAGAATACAGGTGTGAATTAAATAAATCAATGGATAGTCTCGGTCCTATTGAAAGTACCGGTGTAAGTGAAGAAGACCAAAAAATTTTAACCGATATGAATAAAAAAATTCATAGTTGGAATCATAATTCTAGTTACAGTTATTTTGACTATTTCGTAGGTGTCAGAAACATCCAGAATTTAATATCTGATAAAACTTTTTTAGTTAGAGATAATAATAGGAATAGTTATTCCATATATTTAGATATTGAAAATCAAACTTTGGAGATTGATAATGATCAGCCTTTCTTAAGTGAACAGGAAAGTTTTTTTTCTAGCTATATGAATAATGTTTCTAAGAGTGATAACAATCATTACATGGATGATACTAAATATAATTTGAATAATAACATTAATAGTTGCATTGATAGTTATCTTTATTATCAAATCTGTATTGAGAGTTTCATTTTAGGTGATAGTGACAAATACAATGAGAGTTCTTTTTATAGTTACATTTTTGATAAGGGCAGAAATTCTAGTGAAAGCAAGAATTTGAGTTCTAGTATAATAACTAGCCCGAATGATACAAATGATCATAATTCTACTTTTGGAGAAAGTTCTAATAATTCCGATGAAATTGAAAAATATAAGCATTTATGGCTTGAATGTGAAAATTGTTATGGGTTAAATTATAAAAAATTTTTGAAATCCAAAATGAATATTTGTGAACACTGTGGACATCATTTGAAAATGAGCAGTTCCGATAGAATCGAACTTTTGATTGATCCAGGTACTTGGAATCCTATGGATGAAGACATGATTTCTCTGGATCCCATTGAATTTCATTCAGAAGAAGAACCTTATAAAGATCGTATTGATTCTTATCAAAGAAAAACAGGATTAACTGAGGCTGTTCAAACAGGTATGGGTCAACTAAATGGTATTCCTGTAGCAATTGGAATTATGGATTTTCAGTTTATGGGGGGTAGTATGGGATCCACAGTAGGTGAGAAAATCACCCGTTTGGTAGAATATGCTACCAATCAACTTTTACCTCTTATTTTGGTATGTGCGTCTGGGGGAGCACGTATGCAAGAAGGAAGTTTGAGCTTGATGCAAATGGCTAAAATATCTTCTGCTTTATACGATTATCAAACAAATAAAAAGTTATTTTATATATCAATCCTTACATCTCCTACTACAGGTGGGGTAACAGCTAGTTTTGGCATGTTGGGGGATATCATTATTGCTGAACCAAATGCTTATATTGCATTTGCGGGTAAAAGAGTAATTGAACAAACATTGAATAAGGCAGTACCCGAAGGTTCGCAAGCGGCTGAATATTTATTTCAAAAAGGCTTATTTGATTCAATCGTACCGCGTAATTTTTTAAAGGAAGTTCTGAGTGAGTTATTTCAATTCCATAATTTCTTTCCTTTGACTAAAAATCAAAAATGGGTACCTCTATTTACAATTTGTACCTTATATATGTATATGTTTGTTTCTTTTCGAATATAGAAGGTTAAATCAATTAATATATTTTGTTCTATATATAGAGTCTACATATATATTTAATTATCTACATTGACTTAGCTATAATCACTAGAATTCCTATATACTTATACTAAGTATATAGGAATTCTAGTGATTATATACTATCCAAATACAAAATAAATCAAAAATATAAAAGAATAATAATAATATATGTATATATAAGGTACAAATTGTAAATAGAGGTACCCATTTTATGATAAACTTTCCTTCCATTTTGGTTCCTTTAGTGGGTCTAGTATTTCCGGCAATTGCAATGGCTTCTTTATTTCTCCATATTCAAAAAAACAAGATTTTTTAGATACGGTCAGTAGGGACAAATCTCATATATTTTTTTCGATCTGGAAACAATTCGATGAATTCATCTCAAAAGTTTACATTAAAATAGTGCAAAGTTAATTTAAAAAATAGTGCAAAGTTAATTTACTATTTTTTATTTAAATAGTTTTTTATTTAAATAGAATAAAAGAAATTGATTATATTATAATTATAAATAGGATAAAAGAAATTGATTATCATTTTGCGATTAGAACATATACTGGTATATCTTATAACGGGGTCTCGAAAACTAAGCAATTACTTTTGGGCCTTTATCATTTTATTAGGCTCATTAGGATTGTTATCGGTCGCTGTTTTCAGTTATCTTGGTATGGATTTTTTCTTTTTGTCCGAGGAAATTAGTGATTTTCCACTTATTCTGGACTTTCTTTATTTTCCATTTATTCCACAAGGGGCCACGATGTGTTTCTATGGAATCGCAGGTTTGTTTATTAGTCTTTATTTGTGGTGCATTATTTTGTGGGATGTAGGTGGTGGTTATGATATCTTCGATAAAAAAGAGAAAAAAGTATGTTTTTTTCGTTGGGGATTTCCCGGAAAAAATCGTCGTATTATTCTTAAAATACCTCTGGAAGAGATCCAATCCATCAGAATATTACCAACAGTTCAAAAAGGGGGTATTTTAAATCGTACCCTTACTTATGATATCGTTTATATGGAAACCATAGAACAGGGATTTATTCCCTTGACTCGCATTGAAGATGATTTGATTCCACCACAAATTGCACATAAAGCTAGCGAAGTATCTAGATTGTTGGGTGTACCTCTTTTGTACTGACAAGAATTGGAATTCACTAGAAATTGTACAAAAAGTTTCAGAATTGTCCTATTTATTTATCTATAAAAATGGAAATATTTTGAAAAAAAAAAAGTTTCTTTTTTTCAAAATATTTCCATTTTTATAGATAAAGCATTATTTGGTTTCCAAATTCGACTATTATATTCATAACCGGAAGTGCTCTTTCGTGTATTCATAAAAAGAAATATTTTTTTCTTCATTTGAATTGACAGTGAATTCTTTCGATTTCTTATTCGATTTACATATTCTTTCTAAATTAAACAATGCAAGGACTAACTCTCGAATTGCAACTATAAAAATGAGAGAATATAGATTTTTATATATAAGCTCTATGACTTGTAATAGACTTATTCTTGATAGAAAGATTATTATCATATAGAGTTGAGGAATGAGATGAAATTGAGTTCATTAAAGAGGAAAAATGAAAAAAAAGAAAACATTTATTCCCCTTCTATATCTTACATCTATAGTCTTTTTGCCCTGGTGTATTTCTTTCACATTTAAGAAAAGTCTGAAATCTTGGTTTATTAATTGGTGGAATATTAGGCAATCGGAAATTTTCTTGAATGATAACCAAGAAAAGAATATTCTAAAAAAATTTATTGAATTTGAGGAACTGTTTTTGTTAGATGAAATGTTAAAGGAATGTCCGGAAACACATCTACAAAATCTTCGTACTGAAATCTATAAAGAAACAATCCAGTTAATCAAAACGTATAACGAAGATCATATGAATACGATTTTGCACTTCTCTACCAATATAATCTGTTTCTTTATTCTAAGCGGTTATTCTATTCTTGGTAATCAAGAACTTGTTCTTATTAACTCTTGGGTTCGAGAATTTATCTATAATTTAAGTGACACAATAAAAGCTTTTTCTATTCTTCTATTAACTGATTTATGTATAGGATTCCATTCAACCCATGGTTGGGAACTAATGATTGGTTTCGTCTATAAAGATTTTGGATTTGCTCAAAATGATCAAATTATATCTGGTCTTGTTTCCACTTTTCCCGTTATTTTAGATACTATTTTAAAATATTTTATTTTCCGTTATTTAAATCGCGTATCTCCATCACTTGTAGTGATTTATCATTCAATGAATGACTAACTCAAAAAAAAACAATCCACTTATCCAATTTTAATTTCAAGTTTTTTGAGCTAA